CCATTTTTAGTTATCTTGCTTGGAAGTTTTCTTACATCCCCTTCCACGCCCCTCCTGGCGGTTTCAGTAGGAGTTTTTCCTGTCTATTTCCGTTCCTCTCTTTTCGATCCAGTCTTTATTGCCAGGCTTTTTCCTTCCTTTGCCCTTTTAGCCATTGGAAGTTCCCTTCTTTCTACCAGGGAGCCAGTCTCCGTAGTGGCATTTCCCCTATTCCTAGACTTTTCTATCTGTAACAGCATCTTTCTAATGACTATGTTTAAGGATATGTGATTTCCAATGAGTGAGGATCTTTCTTGCCCCTGCCCCATATTCTGTAGTTTCCCTCCATAAGCAGTCGTTTTTCCCCTAATGGCAATGGCATTTCCACCAGTCTTCCTTCCATTGTCAGTTCGAGTTGCCCCCCACCCATATAGGTTCAGGTAATCCCCTTATTTCGTTTCGATGTCAGGCCCGTTCCTCAGGTCTAAAAGGGCTGGCTATAAAAAGAAGATTCCCTCGGATCGGAGGGCTATCGAGCCAGGGGGTCATTTTGTAGTCTCAATGCCAGTCTCACAGGGGAGGGATATAGAGATAGATTTTTTTTATTTTTTTTTCAGCGACCTGCAGTTCCAGTCCTTCATGCAATAAGTTTTCAAGCGAGTGCAGCAAGCGCAGGGATAGCAGATTCGAGGGCGTAAGTAAGCAAGGGAGCTCTCCGAACCCGAACATAAAAGAAAACCTTGACTTTCACTTTAAGTAGTTGTTTCACCTAGACCCAGTGCTAGGCTAGACCCCGTAGTTGTAGAAGTCAAAAAAGTGGGAGTATCCGTAACAGTAGTTGTCCCTAACATATTAGGAAAGCAAAGCAGTTACATTTATCTTTCCATTGGAGAAGCACTACCTCGGGTTAACTCAGTCACAGACTAGCCCTATGGAGAATTTGGTTTTCCATTTCGAATTCTTTCGTTCTGCCTGCTCTTTGGAAATATAAGGCCAATAGCAACTGGCTCTTTATTCTTTAACTTGCTACTAGCAATGGAAGTGTTACCTGAGACTGCTACTAGAGAAAGAACCTAATGTAAAGAGAATGAGACTAGCAACTCCTCCTTAAAGAGAACTCCCAATTGGGGATCGACGAATCCACTTCTGTACTATTTAAATAGAAAAACGTACCGGAAGGGAGAACCCAGAAAACAAAACCGCATATAAGCGAACTACCTAATGGATCGAACGTCGAACTCCATCGAAGAGAAATGGCCTGCAAACCCTCTGCCTAAGGATAGAATCTATTACCTCTCCACTCCTGTGACTCTGGGGGAACTACTGGTACTCTTATCCGTTACGCCCTTACGACTCTTGGAAGTCTGCTTTGCTATCTTGGCTAGAAAAAGTTTGCTTGAAAACTCACTTGCGCTTACTTACTTCATTGCCCCTCCGAAAAGGGATATCCCGATTTGCTTGCCTACTTGATTGCTTCCTAAACAGGATGTGCATTTCTCCTACTCACGACGATGAAGGATTCGGCATCGGCAGCGGTAGTTACAGGATCATCGTATAGCTATGAAAAGCATCTAGGAAGAAAGGACCGAGCTGATTCTATAGCTGCCTATTCTGTAACAGCTGATTCTAGCACAACTTATTCTTCTAAACTTGAAAACACCCTATTTTTCCTCAAAGAGTAAGCTGCACCCTATTCCTATTCTTGCAAAGAAAGAGCTTAGACTCCCCCTGCTACTAGCACTAGCCCTACTACTAGGGAGGGGCGGGTAAGGCAAAAAGCACAGGAAAGATCCGGCGCAGCTTCTTACCCCCTTATTTCTATTCCTTCGCCTCTTCCCGAGAACCTGAAACGGATTCGTGAACAACTGAAGCTTCTGCTTCCTCCCCGATGGTCCGGGCATTCACTCGCGTCTACGATTGTTGGGTCTTCATTCCTTCTTCCTTTCCTTGCTTCTTAACTACTCCAGTCTCTCTTAGCCCAGTCCTGAAACGGTAACTAGAGTTCTAGCATGAACTGGCTATCTTTCAAGACATGGTTGAAGAAAAGGCCAGCTACCCCTCTTTCTTTCCTTCGCCTAGGGGCTAGCTAAAGGGTAAGGCCTACTCTTTCTTTTCTTTCTATCCGCCTTGCCTCCGCCCAGCACAAGGATGGAACTAGTATAACTATCAAAGGCAGGATTTCTTGAATAATGGTTCCCTCGCATCTGGATTGTGAAACTAAACTCCAGTACTCAAGAAAGGACTGGATCGGGGAATTCCCCAACCCCGGATCTCATAAGCTAAAAGCCCAATAGTGAAGATCCTTAGACCAACGGTTCCATTCTTCTTGGTGGCTGCTCACGGGGCTTTCCCCTTGCTTAATTGGAAGGTTGTGCTCGACTAACTTCTCGCTTTCCTTCTTAAATGAATGGGCTTGTCAAGCTTTCGTCTCAATTCATATCTAGATTGAATTTCTACTTTTCTCTCCTACCAAAGCTGGTGGCCTCACCTTCTTCCTCTTATCTTATTCTATTTCATTTCGACAGGAAAAGCCGGGAGAATAGAATATGAGAAAGAAGAAAAGGAAGAAGTGAGACTATAACCAGAAAAATAAGAAATATGAGAAAGAAGAGAAAAGAGCCTCTTTCTTTACTTTAGTCAGTGAGTGAATCATGAAAGCGGCGGGCCCAATGAACTCTCCAATCGTGCACCGAAATGGAGCCGGAGAGTCGGTAACCGTCAGATCGCCTACGATCCTATCTGACTAGAGTGAATGGGATATTGGACTATGCTTGGAGGGTCAAATCATGCTAGCAATATGTTTAACACATTTAATTCGTACTCGTCATTGATGTCACGGCCGGGAATCGAACCTGTGCGCCGCTCACTGCCTTTCCTACTAATCTAAGAGTTCAGTTTCAGACCGACAGGTTCTATCTAATTGCAGAACGTAGATAAAGAGAAGAGGAATCCAATTCCCTTTCCTTCTTTCTTGTCTATGGCACCCATCTGGCAAGGCCTAGCCGACCCGACATAATGTCATATACGAACAAGAACCATCCCGGTGGAGTTCTCGTATGGTACGAGAATACACCACTTGAAGCGGCCGAACGATTTCCAGCTTTTCCCTGGTCCGAGTGGCCCATATCAGCGCTCTACTTCTCCAATTTGACCTCGACCTCCGCCTTCGCCGGTTGACTGTCAGGCCTTTCGATCCCGAGACCCAGCCTACCAAGGGGCAGGGGTGGGCAGCGGTTGGGTTCCGACGGACATGGCTGTCCGACGGACTGCGACCCGAGCGTACCTCCGCGCTGAGTTATGGGGTCCTGACACACCTTGAATCGAGGAGCAGCTCCCGAATTGAATTGAATGAAGGCTTGCTGACGGTGAGTTCCCGCACCGTGACCTATGTGTTCGCCGCGGCATCGAGCAGCGACTAGGAGCGAATCCCTAGCTTGCTTCCTGGTCCCCGACTTATGAAGCATGTAGTGCCCGCCAAGCACTTAATCGGCGAGTCACATTTCAGGAATGGGATATTGTTCAGTGCCAGCTCATTAGCAAGCCCGTGACCGTATCTCCATAGCCTGGTCACGTGCGACCCGGTGATGATGTCGCTCTTCTAGTGGTCCGATTGGTCAGACAGAGGCCCCCCCTCCGTCGTCTTCCATCGTTCCTCCACTGGCACGAAGCCCGGGGACGTGGAGATTGCTCTACAGGCAGTAACAATCGGTTGGTACACTACAGACCCGGCATTAGCTTAGTAGGTCCCGCTCACGACCTGACGCCTTGGGACGTCCTCGAACGATGGATTGAAACAGGCCCGCTTATACCCGTACCGAGGTGAGATTCGGTTTGATTCCCGTTATACGCGATGTGACTCTTGTCCCCATGCCCGGGCATCACGAAGGAAGGGCTGCTGGATTCCACTTTTGATCAATAGGAAGAGGAGGAAAAAAAAAGCTTATGATGAGCATCTATTTGAGTCGATCATTTCCAAGATCTAATTCCAGTTTTTTTTTATGTAGTGGAAACGCCTTACAATCTGAAGTTTTACGCTTAAGGGAAGAAATGTTCTTGGTAAATGCAGGACTTGGGACCCCCAGAATTTGTATGCAAGATGAGCTTACAGGAGTGCCAATCAACCGAGCCACCAGGTTCACGAATAAAGTGGGATTCCTGGCCGGTGAATCACTGATCAAAGAGCGAGCAGCCACCTGGTTTAAGGATTTGGTGGGATCTACAGATGTAGTGGCCGGTGAACCGCTTCTTCTTCTTCCACGAAAATTCAGACAAAACCGAGCTTGGATGGAACTGAACAAGATTTGGCGAACGAAGAAAAAGAAAAAGGTCAAAGGCTTTATTTTAAAGAAAAAGGTCAAAGTCAAAGGCTTGAAAAGAAAAAGAGGTTATTTAGTACAAGTAGCCATCGCAGGTTTCATTACTTTTTGTAGACGAAATAAAATAAGGAAAAAGATATTGAATGATCGATTCACATTCACCATTAAGAGCATAAAAAGCAAAAGGACGAAGATTGTGTTGAAAAGCGGAAGATCAAACATTGATGAGCGTGACGAAAAAAAAAATAAAATTTTAAAATAATAATAATAGCTAGGTGTAAACCGATATGCTAAAATAAGAGATTAAAGGGATAGCATAATCGTAAATATAATTCAGGTTCGAATTCCATAGATAATATGGATAGTATTGTCTATAATGATAGACAAATGAAAGGCTTTCTGAAGCCTTTTTTTTATTCATTTACTTGATATTTTGAAAATGAGTTAGTTGAACTTATCACTCATTGAAAAAAAGTAAACAATTGAATTGGATTCGTTGGAGGGTACCAACAAAATTGAGTGCTAACTCCCATTTCTTATTGAATTAATTAATCAACAACATTGCGAAAGCTCATGGGGGTGTATCCGTATTTTGCGGAGTAGGTGAACGTACTCGTGAAGGAAACGATCTTTACATGGAAATGAAAGAATCTGGAGTAATTAATGAAGAAAATATTGCAGAATCTAAAGTGGCTCTAGTCTATGGTCAGATGAACGAACCACCGGGAGCTCGTATGAGAGTTGGTTTGACTGCCCGCGGAATATTTCCGAGATGTTAATGAACAAGACGTACTTCTATTTATCGACAATATCTTCCGTTTCGTCCAAGCAGGATCCGAAGTATCCGCCTTATTGGGTTTCAGCCCTCTGCTGTGGGTTATCAACCCACCCTTAGTACCGAAATGGGTTCTTTACAAGAAAGAATTACTTCTACCAGGTCCATAACTTCTATTCAAGCAGTTTATGTACCTGCGGACGATTTAACCGACCCTGCTCCTGCCACGACATTTGCGCATTTAGATGCTACTACTGTACTATCAAGAGGATTAGCTGCTAAAGGTATCTATCCAGCAGTCGACCCTTTAGATTCAACATCAACTATGCTCCAACCTCAGATCGTTGGCGAGGAACATTATGAAACTGCGCAAAGAGTTAAGCAAACTTTACAACGTTACAAAGAACTTCAAGACATTATAGCTATCCGGACGAATTATCCGAAGAGGATCGCTTAACTGTAGCAAGAGCACGAAAAATTGAGCGTTTCTTATCACAACCCTTTTTCGTAGCCGAAGTATTTACCGGTTCTCCGGGAAAATATGTCGGTCTAGCAGAAACAATTAGAGGGTTTAAATTGATCCTTTCCGGAGAATTAGATAGTCTTCCTGAACAGGCCTTTTTTTTATTTGGTAGGTAACATTGATGAAGCTACTGCGAAGGCTACGAACTTAGAAATGGAGAACAACTTGAAGAAATGATCTTAAGTCTTTGTGTATTGACCCCGAATCGAATTGTTTGGGATTCAGAAGTGAAAGAAATCATTTTATCTACTAATAGTGGGCAAATTGGTGTATTACCTAATCACGCGCCTATTGCCACAGCCGTTGATATCGGTATTTTGAGAATACGCCTTAATGACCAATGGTTAACGATGGCTCTGATGGGCGGTTTTGCTAGAATAGGCAATAATGAGGTTACTGTTTTAGTAAATGATGCGGAGAAGGGGAGTGACATTGATCCACAAGAAGCTCAGCAAACTCTTGAAATAGCAGAAGCTAACTTGAGGAAAGCGGAAGGCAAGAGACAAATAATCGAGGCAAATCTAGCTCTCAGACGAGCTAGAGCACGAGTAGAGGCTATCAATGTGATTTCGTAACTATAACCAGTTGGCGGTGCGCCCGAATAATAAAAAAAAACTTCTGTATAAACAGAACTTCTGTTTATACACCTTATTTTTTTATTCTGCCAATTGAATAGAATCATAAATGGAATCGGATTCTATCTAATACAACGAAAAATTTTTAAATTTAAAAATGAAATAGAGAAATAGAATGGAATGGAAAAGATCAAAAATCAATAAAATTAAGGCGGATAGAAAAACTTATTAGATACCATGGATTCGGATATCTAATAAGTTATACCTACTATTGGATTTGAACCAATGACTCCCGCCGTATGAAAGCAATACTCTAACCACTGAGTTAAGTAGGTCATTTAGAATCAAAAAGAGAAAGAAATGGAACCCGTCACATCGATCGATTATAAATGTAATATTCTTTATAAGCAATACCGATCAAAGAGATAAAAGAAATCGGATGTTGGATCATGTAATATTCATCTTGACAAGAAATTATCGACATGATAAAATATATATCACAAGCAAAAGGGCTATAGCTCAGTTAGGTAGAGCACCTCGTTTACACGCGCGCCGATGTTTTTTCAGAGGAGTACATTATGGAATCAAAAAACTTATTGAGAAGTTGATGTCTTACTCCATGACTTTTAGGGAACAAGAGAACAATAGCCTGACAAAAGATTCGGTCCAATTTAGGTGCCCTTTTAGATTTTAGGCAACCAATAGAACCCATTATTTATTTAAGATTTTTATAAGGGGAATACTCACTCTATTCAATGCTAGGCATAATGAGTATAAAGACCTCAAAAAATTATTTTTTCGTCCTATCTTATGAACTTTAAGGTGTATGAAGTTTCATATTGGATTATTTAAGTAAAAGGGGGGCGATGGAGACTTCATTTAACTTAGGTTGATCTAAGCCAAAAGCAAACCTACGTCAGGATAACCTTCTTTGAAACACTTCGGTAGTGCTCTCAGATCGGAATCCAAATAAGAAATCAGAGCACATGGAGCCATCTTCTTATCTTCCTGTCAAGAGAATTATGGTAGACTAACTGATTATTTATATCAGTTAATGAAAGAGCCCAATGCAAAAAAATGCATGTTGGGTCTTTGAAACAGTTCGAATCATTTTGATAATAATCAGTTTGATCTGTTTTACCGAGAAGGTCTACGGTTCGAGTCCGTATAGCCCTAAAAAAAAAAGGAATAAAATAATAATAGTTGGCCAAGAGCCCTTGTAATTGTCACTAGTTGTCTTCTCTCTATCTTGTTACTGGTCTCCGGTCACTCAACTAATCTACTTGACAAGTCTTGCCTGGTCTCGACACCCGGGTCAGCCTATTTTATAGCCTGGTCGTATCTTGGGTCCATTCCTTTACCTTCACCTCCGGCTAAGAATTTCATTGCCGGTGGATAAATCTGTTTCAGAACGTGAACGATCTCAAGCTTCTAGTTTCAAATAAGCTATAAGCCTTTTTACCCGTCATAGGCCGATCTGCTCCTACCGCTTCCCGATGACTTAACCGATGACGGGCCAGTATAAAGAACCTCTCTCGAACTTAGAATACTGTCCTAGTGCGGAGGACCTCGCTAATATAATACACCCGGGAACTCTCGTAAGGATAGCCGGAATCCACCACTAGCCTTCCCGCCCTATCTATAGTAAGGGGGCTTCACATTTTGCCTCTCCAATCGTATTTCCGTCCCGGCCCTCAATTGTCACTTCGAAAAGGAAAACGGTTTTTTATATTTTTATGGATTTTTGCGATAGTTCCTTCTTCAGCGAGCTTGGGATTGGCTATTGCGGTTCCTCCATCCCTTCGAGGGGATCTGTCTTTTGAACTTAAGTAACCCGCCTTTCCGGGCGTACTCAAGTGACTATTTATTGTTCCTGGGGAATCCATAAGTATCCCTTTCTTTAGTAAGGGCAAGCATTCGTCATAGAAAGCAATAACAGGAGAAGGAGTTACACGATCTAAACACTATAGTACGAGTCTCGTGCAGGTACATACTAATTCATTTATCACATTGTCATTCATTCTTTCAGCGGGGGTTGCTAATGCTAATACCAGAGGAGAGCCCAGCGACGATAGGTGATATCAGTGACCAAACCGGACCGGGACTGGGGAGTACGGGCGGGCTTCCTTCCTTTCGAGCGGGGTGGCTTGAGTGCGTGGTCAATAAAGAAAACCTTCCATACTACGGTTACGGTATGGATATCTAACTTGAGTGACAAAAGACAACGAATGCTTGCTTGCGAGTTCCCTTTCCCTATCACGTAAGGCTGGCTTCCCTACCGAATGCTTTCTTTCCCGAAAAATGGACATTTCCTTCTTTCCTGGTGCAGGTTCGGATGGACTAAGAGTTCCGGTAGCGGGCTTGACCAGAGTAGATTCAAAGAGAAGAACCTATTCGATAACAGCCGATTTTTGAACAATTTGAACAAAGTAAAAAGATTCCTAAAAGTAGTTCCTGACTCAAATCAGTCAACTACGGGCGGTAAAAGAGCTGGTAGTGAATCTTCGGCGCAAGCTGTAGGAGTAGGACGTAGCACATGCCATGATAGTGCTGGTTTGGGGAACTCTCTCCTGGGGAATGGGTCCTCTGCTCCAAGGTTGCCAATTGATGATTTTAAAAGCCTTAATAACCCCCGAAACAAAGAGAACAGAGTGAAAGACTTGTCCTGAATAAAGCATTGACTCACAGCCTTGTTGGTGATGGAACGGGCTAAACCCGCCTGGAGCATGGGGTCCAGCCAATAGACCTACCTATTAGGGTTAGGTGTTCTGGCGACGCATATGAGATGCGAAGTCCTGAGTGGAATGCATACGGGGGTTGGACCTAAACTCATGGCTTTTAGGATCTACTTCTGGGATTCAAGTGGCTTTTCATGCCCGATACAAGGGGGAGTGGACTAGGCCAGAGTTCTAAGAGAAGAAGAGAAGGAGAATGGGGAAGGTGCTCCGTATTGCATTTGTTCAGGTTAGGTCAAGGACTCAGCCACCCTACTCATAGTAGTATTGAAGCTAATAACTCCTCTATGGGCACCATAATGCTTGACGGACACCATAGACTACGACCAATGCACTACGGGCAAACAAGGAAACCAGGCAGAAGGGTATAGCGTATTCATCCTAGGTCATGGAAGAAGGGAGGCAACTCATCCAAAATATAAGACACTGGGGACTTATATTTTAGGGGGCCTGGTAGCCATGATAGGGATCAGGGCAATAGCTTTAGGGCTAGGGAACTCTTAATTAGCTTGCTTCCTTTGTGGGTTATGCTAAATATATTTGGCCTTGGGTCACCAATCCACTCTGCTTCCTTCTCTCCTTTCCCTGTAGTCTATATTAGCTAGAGGACCTCCGGGCATCAGGCCTTGCTACTTATCCTAATGCACCCGTGTTCCTCGAATGGATCTCTTAGTTGTTGAGAGGGTTGCCCAAAAGCAGTATATAAGGCATACCCAGTAAAACTTACAAGTAAACCAGATATAGAGATGGCGACTAGGGTTGCTGTTTCCATTATTATATAATAAGAAAAAAATAAGAATTTCCAGACCACAATGGATCTATGATAAGATCATTTATTTACAACGGAATGGTATACAAAGTCAACAGATCTCAGTTAATACAAAAAAGGCTACACAAAGCGTTGAGGGGAGTTCTAGATCTGGTCCAAGACGAACTATTGTAGGGGATTTATTGAAACCATTGAATTCGGAATATGGTAAAGTAGCTCCGGGGTGGGGAACTACTCCTTTGATGGGTGTCGCAATGGCTCTATTTGCGGTATTCCTTTCTATTATTTATTTATTTATAATGATGGAATTTCAATGAATTAGATTTAC